GCTCTTTTATACAATTTTCCGTTAGAAATGAATTTTCTAGCATTTGACTTCGTACCACCCAAAGATTTAACTGCAGACTTAAAAAGTAGGCTAAAAAGTCAAATGAATACTCATATAATTGATTTAGATGAATCCTTCGTAGTTGCGACCAAACACAAAAATGAAATTGCCAGAAATTGATAAAAAAATATTTCCATTTATTCATAAAAAAAAACGAACTCTTTGAAGACAAAACGAATTTTCCCTGATATCGAACATAATGCATGAAAGGGTCCTTGAAGAACCATAAGGTAACTGAAAAATCATTATCAAAGACTTTTCCAAGATGTTCCATTTTTCCATAGAAATATATTCTCTCAAAAAAGACTCGGAAGGGTGTTAATCGTAAATGAGAGGATTTTTTACGGAGAAAAAGGAAGATGGATTCGTATTCAAATATATATAAATTATATAGGAACAGGAAGAATCTTGGATTCGTTTTTGAAAAATTAGAAATCCTTTTTTTTTTGAAAAAAGAGAGACCATTCCAATTGCGATACTGGTGAAGAAAGAGCCTTAATAAATGAAAAAAATAGATATCTTTCAAGCAGTAGCGAAGGGTTTGAACCAAGAGTTCCAAATTAATTGGGTAAGGTATTTGTACATATAACATATAATTTAAATAAGGAAATTTATCTTCTAAAAAAGGAAATATTGAATGAATTGATCGTAAATTATAATATTTCAAAATTTCCGACCCTTCTAAAGATAAAGAAGAAACTAATCGTAGGGAAAATGGAATTTCCACAATAAGGGCAAATCCCTCTGATAGTCTTTGTAAATAAAAATTCTTGTTGTACCCCCAAAGAAAAATCTTGTTAGAATCATTAGGGGAAAAAATCAAGTGATTCTGTTGATACATTCGAGTAATTAAGCGTTTTACAATTAAAAAACTAGATTTATTGTCATAACCCGAATTTTCCAACCTATTTAAACCATGATCATAAGCAAGTGCATAAATATACTCCCGAAAGAGAACGGGGTATAGGTATAGTAAGTCATGTTGTCGAGATTTATCTAGTTCGAAATATCCTTGAAATTCCTCCATTTTTTGAATTAGGTTTCAGACAGGAATAAGGAATTATGAGGTTATCAAATGATACATAGTGCGATACAGTCAAAACAGGGTATTCTATTATCCTAAGAAATCCGCTAAGATAGGCTCAGAAATACACTAAGATAAAAACCCCGCAAACAAGTAAGACTCATCGGCGGACTCTCGCTCCTCCCTTTTTCCATCTAATTATTTTATATTTATTCTAGGATAACAGAATGGTTAGAAATCCTTTATTTTCTCAACCCAATCGCTCTTTTTATTTTGGAAACAAAAAATTTCTTTATCAATATACTCTTTTTTTCTACACATTTATCTCCATTTCACAATTAAAAAAGCTAATAATTAGGACTCATAAGAAAAATAAAAAAATAATCCGGTCATAGGAGAACCTTTTCCCGCCCCAAGCACTAATATATTTTTAACGTATAATTAGATCGGGGAATCATTCAAATTAAGAACGAAAGCTCGTTGCTTTTTTTTTTCCTATCATTGGAGACAGTGGTCCCTATCCATCTATTAATTCAACCCAACTTTGAAATCTTTTTGTTCCGAGACAAGAATTCAAGCAAGGATTTGAACCAGATCCGATAAGAATAAAATATTCTTATAATTCTCCATTGATACGACATGCTGCTTTTTCCATTCATTCCCTTCTGGATCAGTCGTGGTCTTGCAAACTTTACCGATGGTATGGACGAATCTTTTGCTTCATATAAATGTGTAAAAAATCGAGTCGCACTTAAAAGCCGAGTACTCTACCGTTGAGTTAGCAACCCCTATGATTAATAAAAACGAATCAAATAGGATGTGTAGATACAATCAAAATAAAAATAAAGAATTTAATTCTACAACAAAAAAACAAAAAACATTCTATTAAAATCAAATAGATAAATACATCTAATTGATTAGGAACATAAAAATTAACAGATCCGATGAAAAAAACCAAATCTATAGAACGGAAAGAAATAGATCCTTTTATTCTATTCACGATCCAATTATATTTCTTTGATACACTTTTGTCAATTCTTTGATACACTCTTCTCAATATGACTGTTGAGAAAAGAATATAGAAAATAAGTATAAATATGAAATCAGAATCCACTCAATCTTTTCATATTTCTTAATATTTAATAATAATAAAAAAAAAAAAAAATATTAATGAAATGAAAATGAATTAGTAGTTTCTCTCATGTTGTGTCAAATTCACATCAAAAAAAGAAATCGTTTTTCTCTCCTATATCAATTTGAAAAACTTTTCTCGTAAAATATTGTCTACTAATAAGTTTCTATTCCAACACGGAACGAAAGGGACAGTATATAGGATGAGTCAAAAACTTTTTGATATTTAACTCGATTCATGATCCGAAACTACGAGATAGAAAAGAATACACCAATCCTATGGAT